TTCGAACTATTTATGGGGCATTAGGCCTAAAAATTTGGATATTTTAGACGCAGAATAGTCAACCTTTACTTGACTTAATCTTTCCATTATACCCTTTCTTTGATAGAACAAAAAATGATAAATTCTTTCATTCTTTTTCTGACCAATCAAAAAAAGAAAAATTCGAAAATTCTATAAGGTTAAATAAAATAAAAAATTCGATTGATTATTTAATGTACTTGCTATGCTTAGTGTGTGACCCGTTGGTTTTTAAAGGTAAAGGTCAATCTTAAAAAAATAGACTGATCAATACTATGAATGAATAAATATAGAATTAATAACCAACTCATCGCTTCACATTATCTGGATCTGGATTCAAAAAAGCAGTCAAGATATGATATATTGGCCTTTGTATTGTAGGAATTGCAATCTTTTTTACTCTTTTTTACATTACATAAATAAAAAAAAGCAATTTGATTATGAATTGTAAAGCAAAATCAAAAATTATACAGATAAATGATAGGGTGAGAGAAAGAAAAAAAAATTAATGATATATGATTCCAATATGTAAGGTCTACGAGTCATCTCGTAAAAGCTAATGTAATAAAGCACCAATAGCTATTTATTGATAGTCAAAATCCTACTCATAAAACAAAAAATTAAGAGCCTCGAGCCAATAAAGACTGATAAAATTGGCTCAAGAAAAAATTGGATTGGAGGCTTCATTATAGAATTAAGACCTAACCATTAACCGAGAAGCGATGGGAACGACGGAACCTGTAAAGACATAAGATTCTATTGAAAATAAATCTTAATAATTTTTTAACGGGTAGGATGGCGAAACGAACCAAGAAACAATCCATTTTTTTATTTTGAGAGGAGAGGTTTGGGGATAACCCTAAAAATAAAGTAAAAACGGAAAGAGTAAATATTCGCCCGCGAAGGTTTTTTTATGTTATTGGATTTCTAAATTTTAAGTGATCTGATATCGATATCATCATAATAAATATAGATATAGATTCATTATCATTAGAAGATTATAAGAAAAAAAGTCCATTATACATAAATTATATAAAATAATTATCTACAAATTTGAATTTCAAATTATCTATTAATCTAGAATTGACATAGAATACGTAGTTCTATATAAAAAAATAGATACAAATTTCGAATCGAATAAATAGATTAGATGAAATCTCAAAGAATCTAATGATTTAGTCTATTACTCATCAACTATATGTATATTTTTATAATTATTTCATTCGCAAGGAGCTGGATGAGAAGAAACTCTCATGTCCAGTTCTGTAATAGAGATGGAATTGTGAACCAATGATCAACTATAACCCTAAAAGAACCAGATTCCGTAAACACCATAGAGGGAGAATGAAAGGAATGTCTTATCGAGGTAATCGTATTTGTTTCGGTAGATATGCTCTTCAGGCACTTGAACCCGCTTGGATTACGTCTAGACAAATAGAAGCAGGCCGTCGGGCAATGACACGAAATATACGCCGCGGTGGAAAAATATGGGTACGTATATTTCCCGATAAACCAGTTACGATAAGATCCGCAGAAACACGTATGGGTTCGGGGAAAGGAGATCCCGAATATTGGGTAGCTGTTGTTAAACCAGGTAAAATACTTTATGAAATGGGCGGAGTAGCAGAAAATATGGCCAGAAAAGCTATCTCAATAGCAGCATCCAAAATGCCTATACGAACTCAATTCATTATTTTAAAATAGGAATATAGAAACAAAGAAAAAAGGGACTTTGGAATGAAAAAAAAATTGTAAGTTTCTTTTTTTATTTTTGGACAAACAATATTTCTTTTTTTTTTCTTTTGCATTAAAATAACAGATTAAAAAAATGATATGATCCAATCTCAGACCTATTTGAATGTAGCAGATAACAGCGGAGCCCGAAAATTGATGTGTATTCGAATCCTGGGGGCTGGTAATCGGGGATACGGTCATATTGGCAACGTTATTATTGCTGTGATCAAGGAAGTAGCACCCAATTCCACTCTAGAAAAATCCGAAGTGATCAGAGCTGTAATTGTACGTACTCGGAAACAACTCAAACGCGACTGCGGCATTATTATACGATATGATGATAATGCTGCAGTTGTCATTGATCAAAAAGGAAATCCAAAGGGAAGTCGAATTTTTGGCCCGATTGCCGAGGAATTGAGGCAGGTCAATTTCACAAAAATAGTTTCATTAGCACCTGAAGTATTATAAGATAAAGCGTTAGAAAAGCATTGTAAGATGAGATAGAAAACATTATATAGTTAGACTATTTGATTATAGTATTTGAATTCAACCGATTAATCAAATTAATTAGTAGATTATGTTTAACGTATATACCTTAATAATAAAATTCATGAATATGAATTAAAAAAAACAAAAGCAAAAAGACAATGTTAATTATATCAAAACTCAAAATGTTAGTTTATAATGAGTCAAGACACAATTGCTAATATAATAACCTCTATACGAAATGCTGACATGGGCGGAAAAGGAATCGTTCGAATAGTATCTACTAATATCACTGAAAACTTTGTGAAAATCCTTTTACGAGAAGGTTTTATTGAAAATGTGAGGAAACATCAGGAAGGCAACAAAAATTTCTTGGTTTTAACCTTACGACATAGACGACATAGAAAAACTAAAAAAAAACAATATAGAACTAGTCTAAAATTAAAACAGATTAGTCGACCCGGTTTACGAATCTATTCTAAGTATCAACAAATTCCTAGAATTTTAGACGGGATGGGAATTGTAATTCTTTCGACTTCTCGGGGTATAATGACAGATCGAGAGGCTCGACTAAAAAGAATCGGGGGAGAAATCTTGTGTCACATATGGTAATCCTTCTGATATCCAAATTATATCTATTTTGATTTTGTTTTGTAAAAAAAAAGAACAAGTCCGAGATTTGAATAGCATTGCTGCTACATTAAATTTGCGGATACTTCAAGATAGTTTTATATAGAATATCCTTATTTTTTATTCTATATTATAGAATCGAAGAATATAGAATATAAAGAATAAAAAGAAATTCACAAAGGTTTACTTACTGAATCACTTTCCAAGGGTATGTTACGGGTTCCTTTAGATAATGAAGATCCTGTTTTAGGTTCTGTTTCAAGAAAGACCTAACAAAGTTTTGTTTTATACCACCAGGAAATACAGTCAATAAGCCTCATTATAATTATGATTCGACCGGAGAGGAGAGCGTCTAATTTAGAGACTCCAGAACAACAATTCGAAAGATTAGGTAATTTTTGAACTTCAATATTTCTTTTTTTTATGGGGATACAATTCAATCAAGATTGAAAAAAAAAACTCTTTTTCTTCAAAAAAAAGTCTGTATATTCAAAATTAAGGAACGCAAAATATGAAAATAAGGCCTTCCGCTCGTAAAATTTGTGGAAAATGTCGACTAATACGTAGAAAGGGACGAATTAGAGTAATTTGCTCTAACCCGAGACATAAACAAAGACAAGGATAATTTGTCAAAATAAAGAAAAGGACTATCTAAAGGATCTGATAGATAAATACAAATAAAAAAAAAAGGATCTATTTTGACACGAAATGGATATATCCATAGGTCTCGGACTTTTTTTTGAGATAATAAAATATGGTAAAATTTGTAACAAGACTTGCTTGGCGCAGGAAAAGACGTCCTCGTAAAAATACACCTAAAATACCAAAGGGAGTTATTCATATCCAAGCAAGTTTTAACAATACTATTGTAACCGTTACAGATGTGCGGGGTCGGGTGATCTATTGGTCCTCTGCGGGCACTTGTCGATTCAAGGGCCCAAGAAAGGGGACACCTTTTGCCGCTCAAACCATAGCGAAAGATGCTATTCGGATAGCAATGGATCAAGGTATGCAACGAGCGAAAGTCCTGATAAAGGGTCCGGGTCGCGGAAGAGATGCGGCATTAAGAGCTATTTGTCGAAGTGGTATAATATTAAATTTCGTCCGGGATGTAACCCCTATGCCCCATAATGGCTGCAGGCCTCCTAAAAAAAGACGCAAATAAACATTGAAGAGATTTCAAGAGAAATAAAAAATTCAAGGATTTTATAACAAAAAGAAGAATCTTATTATGGTTCGAGAGAAAGTAAGAATATCTACTCGAACACTACAGTGGAAGTGTGTTGAATCGAGAGTTGACAGTAAACGTCTTTATTATGGACGTTTTATTCTGTCTCCACTTATGAAAGGTCAAGCCGACACAATAGGCATTGCGATGCGAAGAGCTTTGCTTGGAGAAATAGAAGGAACATGTATCACACGTGCAAAATCTGAGAAAATACCACACGAATTTTCTACTATAGGGGGTATTCAAGAATCAGTACATGAAATATTAATGAATTTGAAAGAAATTGTATTGAGAAGCAATTTATATGGAACTCGTGACGCGTCTATTTGTGTCAAAGGTCCTGGATATGTAACTGCTCAAGACATCATCTTACCGCCTTCTGTGGAAATCCTTGATAATACACAACATATCGCTAGCCTAAGGGAACCAATTGATTTGTGTATTGAATTACAAATTGAGAGGAATCGTGGCTATTGTATAAAACCGACACAAAATCTTCAAGACGGAAGTTATTCCATAGATGCTGTATGCATGCCTGTTCGAAATGTGAATCATAGTGTTTATTCTTATGGAAATGGAAATGAAAAGCAAGAGATACTTTTTCTCGAAATATGGACAAATGGAAGTTTAACTCCTAAAGAAGCACTTCATGAAGCCTCCCGAAATTTAATTGATTTATTTCTTCCCTTTCTACATGTAGAAGAAGAAAACTTACATTTCGAAAAAAATCAACACAAAATTACTTTACCCCTTTTTACTTTTCATGATAAATTGGCTAAACTAAGGAAAAATAAAAAAGAAATACCATTAAAATCGATTTTTATTGACCAATTAGAATTGACTCCTAAGATCTATAATTGTCTCAAAAGGTCCAATATCCATACATTATCGGACCTTTTGAAGAACAGTCAAGAAGACCTTATGAAAATTGAACATTTTCGCATGGAAGATGTAAAACATATATTAAGCATTCTAGAAATGGAAAAGCATTTCGCAATTGATTTACTAAAAAATCAATTTTAAAGCCGCTGGATTTATATTCATTTTCATCCCTTATTTTTCGATTTTTTTTCCTAAAGATATATCTATTGAGATATATCTATTGAATAGGTGTTATCTAGGGAGAATTCACCTTGAAGTGACTATTCCCTAGATACACACATCGTGCTATTTTATTTTCAAATTGAATCAATTTAAAAAAGACCTAAAGTTAGGGATTTATCAATAGGTAATGTTGCTCCAATACCTAACCAAAGGGCCGCTACGGTACCAATCAAAAAGACAGTTGTCGCCACTGGACGACGAAATGGATTTTGGAATTTATTAACATTTTCCAAAAAGGGTACTGTTAATAATCCCGCGGGTACTGAAACCATTAAAAGAACACCTAATAACTTATTAGGTACTGTACGAAGTATTTGAAATACGGGAAAGAAATACCATTCGGGCAATATTTCCAAAGGAGTTGCAAATGGATCCGCGGGTTCGCCAATCATTGATGGTTCTAGAACCGCTAATCCTACATTACACGCAATAGTACCTAGAATTACTACTGGAAAAATATATAAAAGGTCATTAGGCCATGCGGGTTCTCCGTAATAATTATGCCCCATTCCTTTAGCCAATTTAGCTCTTAATACAGGATCATTCAGGTCAGGTTTTTTTGTTATTGGGATAGGTGAATTCTTATCAATCCATCCTCCGAAAGAACCGGATATGATAATTTTTCATCATCCGGCTCGAGCAAGAATCAAACGAACCAAAAGTACCCATATGAAAAAATAGAGATCTCTAGATGTTATAAAATCAATCAATATATTATCCATAGCTACACATATATGAATGATTTTATGAAAAAAAAAGAACTGGATTCCTTTTTCCAAAATTGCAATCATCCATCGCAAGGACTTCGGTTCTTACAAGTAAATAAATGCTCATTACCCAAGTGGGCCTATAAAGGTAATAATGACCAAGTGCTTTTTGGGTCGTCTTAGACCTTTGGACTTTATCTACAAAAAATATCGATATTTTTTGTATACAAAGAATTTACTTGTTACTAATATGGTTTCGCCTCTGTCATTCTTTAGATCCGCTGTTTCACCCCGATAGTATCAGAAATGGAGTCAATGCAAAGAAAATGGGTGCATTTCCATACTATATAAGTATACTAAGTAGTAAGTAAATAAAAAAAAATGAATAAAAAAACGAAATACTAAAGATACTTTAGATAAGTATATTAAGTAGGTAAAATAGCTAAAAAATAAAATAAATATATGGATTCTACTACATCACTTATTCCACTGGATTTTACGGGGCCTGCTCATGCACGACATGCTTGGATCGGATCATAGAAAAAATTCTCTTTAAGTGAACCAACCTATCCTAAATAGAGTATATGGCTTACGGAGTGGTTAGAACAAAGACACATTTGGTTGTGGATTCCAATGTGGCGGATAAAGACATATCATATATCTGCACGGCCAAATCAATAGTCCAAGTCAAACACTCCCATAATCCATCTTTTTCTTAGGAGAATTCACTTCAACTATTCATTATTTCAAAGAAATAATATAATGTAGTTGAAGAGAAATATCTAAATACATGTCTTATTCTTTTCAATAATCCATATTTGTAGCAATAAAATACTATTCTCCCTCCCCCAATTGATCAATGATTGATTACTAATATCTATGATCTATATTGTTTATAAAGGACCCGAAATACCTTGCTTACGTATCATTAGAAAATGCATTAACATAAATACGGCAGTAAGAAGAGGTAATACAAAAGTGTGTAAACTATAAAAACGAGTCAAAGTTGATTGTCCTACACTAGCACTTCCACGCAATAACTCTACTAAAGGGGACCCTATTATAGGAATAGCTTCCGGCACGCCTGTTACAATTTTTACTGCCCAATAACCAATTTGGTCCCAAGGTAAAGAATAACCAGTTACGCCAAAGGATGCTGTCAATACACCAAGAACCACACCTGTAACCCAAGTTAATTCACGAGGTTTTTTAAAGCCACCTGTGAGATACACACGAAATACATGTAGGATCATCATTAGTACCATCATACTTGCTGACCATCGATGAACAGACCGGATTAACCAACCAAAGTTAGCTTCAGTCATTATATATTGAACAGAAGCAAAAGCTTCTGTAACGGTCGGACGATAGTAAAAAGTCATAGCAAACCCTGTAGCTACTTGGACTAAAAAACAAGTAAGGGTAATTCCTCCTAAACAATAAAATATATTGACATGAGGAGGAACATATTTACTAGTTATATCGTCTGCAATCGCCTGAATCTCGAGACGTTCTTCGAACCAATCATAGACTTTATTGAGATAGGTAAACCAAGAAAACTCCCCCTCTGAGAACCGTATATGAAAATTTCATCTCGTACAGCTCAAACAGAAAACCCCAAATACTTGTTGAAATAGATATGTGTAATCGAAACTTCTTAATGCTATGATTCAAGAATTCTCTTGGAAGAGAGGAAAACGAAAAAAGAAAAATTCGAAAACTCTTCTTTGTGGTTATAATGCTAAAATGTCAAGTCGGCTCATTCATTTCTTGATGTTGATCCTTACGGGCCTCTTGAATCTTCTATTTACCCATTTTATTTTTTCTTTGATTGAGTATTTTTTTTTGTTTATGTAATGCAGCCTTACCGGTGTTTTCTTTATTTTTATTATTGATTGATAGGAATTTTCTTGTTAAGATTCTATAAATCGATCGAAAACCTCAGATTCATACTAGAACCACGATGATTCAAAAAAACTTTTAAAGTTAGTACAAAGATTCCCCGAGCAAGAATCGTCGTATCATCACTTATGGAATGAATAAATATAATGACGAAAAATCCAAAGAGAGAGTTGTCGTTTTATTTTTATCAAAATGAGATAAGCATAGACAAAGAGTTTCCAAAATCTTTTCATTTAGACTTTCGCATTTTTTGAAATTTTTTGTAGTTTGGCCGCGGGATCTGAATATTAAGTATGAATCATAGTTCTAATACTTCGTAATCCATTTCATATATTCCGTGCTCCAGATACTAGAATAAATATCTGACGAGATAAAAAACCATCTTTATCAAGATAAGATGACAGACTCATTTTCTGCACTATTAATAGGATCTTTTATAACAAGTCGCACACTCATATTCCAGAAATACCAAAAAAGAAAGGGATTCCACGATCAAACTACCAAAATAGAATAGAAAAATAGAATAGGATTAGGCTAAAAAAACCGAGACCCAAATGTTTCACTTTGTATTAAGCATTAAAATGAAATATTAAAAAAAAAAGATGGGACTTAGTGATTCTTGTAAATCTAATTCATTGAAATCCCATCCAGTAAAACGGAAGAATTATAAATCTCTAAAATAATAGATAGGAATATCGCAAATAGAGCCATTGCGACGCCCATCAAAGGAGTAGTTCCCCATCCCGGAGCTACTTTACCATATTCTGAATTCAACGGTTTCAATAAATCCCCTACAATTGTTCGTCTTGGACCACTACCCTCTACACTTTGTGTAGCCATAAATCCTATTTTGTATTAATTAAGATTTGTTGACTTTGTATACCATTCCGTTGTAAATAAATCATCTTATCATAGATCCATTGTGGTCTTAAAATTAAGAGAATTCTATAATAATTAATAATGGAAACAGCAACACTAGTCGCCATCTCTATATCTGGTTTACTTGTAAGTTTTACCGGGTATGCCTTATATACTGCTTTTGGGCAACCCTCCCAACAACTAAGAGATCCATTCGAAGAACACGGGGACTAGTTGAAGTAGAGAGCCCCCCAATCAATATTGGGGGGCTCTCTACTTCAATTCTTTACTTCAATTAAGATAATAAAAAATCATTTTACCTTTCCTTTTTAGTTGGAACTTTAGGGGGTTCTCGAAAAAAGATAGCGAAAAAAATTATTCCTAGAGTCGAGACTAAAAGGAATGTATAAACCAATGCTTCCATAGATTCGATCGTGGTTTACAATTATAGCTTCCATACCTGTTTAGTTGGGATTGTCCCCCGGATAAAAAAAAGAGCAAAAGTCGAAGAAAAGTGGCAAGTCAAATCAAGGTGTCCCCGATACCCTATGTCAAATTGTCAAATTACAAAAATGGAAACGAAAAGTACAAGATCAATGCTATATCAAACTGCTTGTCTTCTTGTAGTTGGATCCCCAAGTTTTTGGAATGCTCCAAATTCCACTTGAGCGTCTAAATCTGGATCAATACCAGCAAAAACATCTCTGAACAAGGTTCGAGCGCCATGCCAAATATGTCCGAAGAAAAAAAGCAGAGCAAACGAAGCATGTCCAAAAGTAAACCAACCCCGGGGACTGCTACGAAAAACACCGTCGGATTTTAAAGTAGCACGATCTAATTCAAAAATTTCACCTAATTGAGCGCGTCTAGCATATTTTTTCACAGTAGTAGGATCACTATAACTGACTCCATTTAGTTCGCCACCGTAAAACTCAACAGTTACACCTACTTGTTCGACACTATACTTCGATTCTGCCCTTCGAAAAGGAACATCGGCTCTAACAATTCCGTCTTCGTCTATCAAAACAACTGGAAATGTCTCAAAAAACGTAGGCATACGACGTACAAAAAGTTCACGTCCTTCTTTATCTCTAAAGATAGGATGTCCTAACCACCCAACAGCTATTCCATCCCCGTTGTCCATTGAGCCCGCTCTGAACAATCCACCCTTTGCCGGATTATTTCCAATGTAATCATAAAAGGCTAATTTTTCAGGAATTTTAGACCAAGCTTCGGATAGACTTTGATTTTCGACTAGCCCAGCACCAACTCTTCGATATATTTCTTGCTGGAAGTATCCTTGATCCCATTGATAACGAGTAGGACCAAATAATTCAATCGGGGTAGTTGCTGAACCATACCACATAGTTCCAGCAACAACAAAAGCTGCAAAAAAGACAGCCGCGATACTACTGGAAAGCACGGTTTCAATATTTCCCATACGTAATCCCTTGTATAGCCGTTGGGGCGGACGGACACTAAGATGGAATAAGCCGGCCAATATGCCCAGAGTCCCCGCTGCAATATGATGAGAGGCTATTCCTCCCGGAACAAAGGGATCAAAACCTTCCACACCCCACGCCGGATTTACAGATTGTACCTTTCCAGTTAGTCCATAAGGATCGGACACCCATATTCCAGGACCATACAATCCCGTTACATGAAAAGCGCCAAACCCAAAACAAGCCACTCCTGAGAGAAATAAATGAATTCCAAAGATCTTAGGCAAATCTAAAGAAGGTTTTCCTGTACGCTCATCACAAAATATTTCTAGATCCCAAAACACCCAATGCCAGATAGCTGCCAAGAAGCACAAGCCAGAAAAGACAATATGCGCCCCAGCCACACCCTCATAACTCCAAATACCTGGATTCGTTATAGTTCCGCCTGTGATACTCCAACCACCCCACGAATTGGTTATCCCTAACCGAGTCATGAAGGGTATTACGAACATACCTTGTCTCCACATTGGATCCAGAACTGGGTCAGAGGGATCAAAAACTGCTAATTCATATAGAGCCATCGAACCGGCCCAGCCGGCAACCAAAGCTGTATGCATTATATGAACAGATAGCAAACGACCGGGATCATTCAATACGACGGTATGAACACGATACCAAGGCAAACCCATGGAAATACCCCTTAATTAATTAGTAATATTAAAATTATTAATATTTAAATATTAACGTACTAATAATTATTAATATTAACGAAAAATAAACACTATGTAACTTTATTACACTAGAAAAAACTATGTTATGGATTTCCCTTTGTTCAGTGAATTATCCCGAATAAAGGATTAATCCTTTTTCTATCCTGTTTAGTATTTTAGTCATAACGTTCCAATTCCATTTGTAGGAACAAAGAGAAGCAGATCTATTCTATACCCGATAAGCATCAATACGCAATGGGAGGTGGTTAACCTCTTTTTATATGCGCGAATCCATACATTCATCATTCAAAGGGCTTCTTCGTAAGAATTGGACTTTATTTCTTCCGATATTTTTAGTTATTTTTTGGTTATGAACTTCTCGAATCCACTGAACTTATCTAATCTGCGCATAAAATGGGATAAGGACCGGTATTATTAAGACAATAAGTTCATTTTTATGAGGATACTTTTCTATTCTATATCTGTTCTAGCTGGGGTTGACATAGAGATAGATTCTCTATATAATATAGAATATGAAAATCGAGAAGAAAGAAGGGAGAAAGAAAGGGTTGACATAGAGATAGATTCTCTATATAATATAGAATATGAAAATCGAGAAGAAAGAAGGGAGAAAGAAAGGGTTGACATAGAGATAGATTCTATATTATATAGAGAATATGAAAATCGAGAAGAGAACAATTGATTGATTTTTTAGAATCAATACTAAATAGTTACATATCCTTTTTTATTTTCCTATATTTTTAAGGAAATGCAAGGTTAGATTAAAATCTAAGAATGGTTCATGATTCATGAATTCACAGTCGACAGTTAAATGTTGGTTAATGTTGGTTGGGGACTGCAAATCCCCTTTCTTTTCGGTAGTTAAATGTTGGTTGGCGACTGGGGGACTCGAAATCCTCTTTACAGTCGATAGTTAAATGTTGGTTAATGTTGGTTGGCGACTGGGGGACTCGAAATCCCCTTTACAGTCGTTGGTTGGGGACTGGAAGGGAAATCCTCTGTCGGTAGTTAAATGGTTGTAAAGAGGACTGGGAATCCTCTTTACAGTCGATAGTTAAATGTTGGTTGGGGACCAATCAACATTGGAAATCCCCTTAGTTGGGGCGGCATGGCCGAGTGGTAAGGCGAAGGACTGCAAATCCTCGTTCCCCAGTTCGAATCTTGGGTGTCGCCTGATCAACAAAAGAGACGAAATGCCTTAGTTCGTTTTGCTGATATAACTGCTTCAATTTTTTCCCAATAGAAAAAAAACGCGGAGGAAAAAAATGACTCTTGAGACTTCCAAGAGTGTCGCTGCCTATAAAGATTTGTGCTTAATCTTTACCGATTCTACCAAAATAAAAATATTAAATAATATAATAAGAACTTCTTAAGATAAATTGGATTTTTTGTATTATTTCATCAATGGTATTGGCCAAAATACTTTTTTTTGACTCCGCACCGGCGATTCGACTACTATTATTAGTGAACAATAAACAAAGTGAACAATACTGGAAAAATTCCTTCATATTCATAGAGATAGGGGACATAATTCACATGGATATAGTAAGTCTCGGTTGGGCTGCTTTAATGGTAGTCTTTACATTTTCCCTTTCACTCGTAGTATGGGGAAGAAGTGGACTCTAGGGATACTCCTAATTGAGTTGAGAAATAAAACTCTATCAATTGTTTTATAGATCATTCTGCAAAGAATTTTGCATTCAATTAATTCAATTTCGAAATTTGTAAGAATTTCGAAATTGAATTTAAAAAAATCTTCATTTCGAAATTCTATTCGAGTTGGATTTGGGTTGAATAATTTCGTCTATTCTTGAATAGACAAAAAAGACCCTGATTAATATAATCATAATCAAACAAATTTTTGAATGATTCCCGTGTTTTATATTTCGCAAACAAAGTAAAAAGAATCAAAATGAGAGGAAATTTATTCCAAACGAATTCTTCTTAAATTTTCGATTTCCCTAAACCGACCGTTAACTAGAATTATATATTGACAATTCTAGTCAATGAGGACTAGAGGAACCTTTTTTACTTTTTATTTGTTTGCCTTTTTCTTGTTCAAAGATAAAAGAAAGAAAGTCTTTCCTTTTGAAATTTTCAAAATTTCAAGTAATTTATTTATAGTTAATTAAATATAACGGGGTTCCGTGGGAAATAAGATAGACATAGTGGTCCTCCAACGAGATAATACACATCTTAAGATATTTTCTTAAAGAAGTCGCATATTGCGTTGTGCGCTTATTACTTAACTTTACTATTTGATTTAGTATTTTAAAAATCCGATTTATGCTATACTTTATTGACTTGACTCATTTCATATGATGATTCAAAGATTGATGATTCAAAGATTTTAAACCGACAGAGTTTACTAATGCTTTTCGGCGAAATCGAAAAAGTTTTTCTAAAACTCCATTCTTTGGATGATTTGACAATCGTTTAATCACTTAAGAATACTAAAATAAGATTTCTTTATTTTCTTTTATTAATATAGTCTATCTAGACTCTTTTTTTTTCCTTTTCTTTGATTTGATTATTTCAATAGATTCGAAGATTCCTATTGAAATTTGAATAGGAAATTTCAAATAATCCGAAATCCAGGAATTAGAATCGTAAGAGTCAGAAGTGCCTTTCTTTCGACTATTTCAGATTAAGATTAATGTGAATCAACACAAATCAAATAGATGAGGAAAACAAATTGAATTGGGACCTTATGTACATTCCATATAGATAATTAATATCTAAATGTATGAAAATGAAGATGCCATTTTCGATTGATTTCTATTAAACCTATATCTTTATACAGTACAACTTTATAAACTCGAATAACAAAAAAAGATAGTATGGGTAGTAAAGAAATAGATATTTCTTTCTACCCATAACTATCGGATCTCATAGGATACTGCTGATTCTAGTCCGCACATTTCGTCTAAAACACAAATTTTGAATCCTTTTTATTTATCTTTTTAATCATTGATATTGATTAAGAACTAAGACGTCAAGTTTCGTTCAAATTAATTACTTTGACTAACAGTTTTTACATATATTATAAGTAAAAAAGCAGTAGGAACTAGAATGAACAGTGCAGTAGCAATAAATGCGAGAATATTGACTTCCATAATCTCATCCTTTCGTTTTTCTTTACTTCACAATAACTCGGGATTTAATCCCATAGAGATGATAAATTTTTTGCCTCTAAATTCAATGAGATAAATTCTATCTCGATGATATCGAATCGGATAAATATCATGAATAACAATATCTGACCTATCAAATTGATTCCTCGTCGAGAATTGAATAGTATAACATAGAAAGATCGTTTATTCATACCGAATCCAAAAAATCTTGACCCAATCGAGAATTTCGTTACTTTATTTTAATTTTAAAATTTTATTTTAAATTCTTTTTCATTCTTTTTTTTTCTATAAAAAACAACTATTGCCTTCTTTGTCTTTGTCCAATCATCTCACGAAGTATCATCTAACCGCCTTTCCACTTACATTGGTTCCAAACAAATCCAAATAATAGAAGCGAAATGGAGAAGGGGAAGTTAAGTTCTAAACTCCTTTTTTTAATGATCTAATCTTATTGGAAAAAGGTGCGATAAAGATTAGTAATGGGATAAATATAATATATCAAAACTTCAGTGTACAATTTGAATGAGATAGATTATTTGAAATTCAAATTAGTAATTGAGCAAAATCGGAGTCAAAAAAGAGGAGACTTTTCCAATTAAAAGAATTCCAAAGAAATTCGATTCATTTTGTATCGTACAAAGAAAAATTTGATTTGTGTATGTACTATCGGGAAAGATACGATATGGTACTCGATTCGATTTCATTACGCAGGTTGGGAGAAACCGAAAAAGCCAAACTCGGCACCATATCTCTTGAAATCCTGAATATTATGTCTCGATCCATTTCTGTCGCTATTAGTTAAAAAAAGTGGAATTCCCATATTTCTATTTACTTTGATGAAAAAAAGTAAAGTAATAAAAATAAAAGAAAAAAGACGGACCCCCTTCTCTTTGATAAAAAAATTCTACTATTTGTCCCCTTATTTACAGAAAAGAAAATAGAAAGCGGAATTGATATATTTTTTTGGTTGGATTGTTGTATTTGAATACGTCGGGACTGACGGGGCTCGAACCCGCAGCTTCCGCCTTGACAGGGCGGTGCTCTGACCAATTGAACTACAATCCCAGAGAAATCAAATCTAAAATAAATAAAGTGTACAGCAATTCTTATGATTTCATTCAAACCCGTTCTATTTCGATTTTGAATTGGAATTGGAATCGGCCCCGTTATAAGAGAGAGGCAAGTGGTAATATGGATATCCGCATGGATATCCACTTTAATGATAATGACACAAATTACTAGTCATCTTTTCGTTATTTCAAATAAATCAAATCGATTGATAATCAATCTTTCAATGAAAATGAAAAGAAAGAAAAGTCTTTTTTTTTTTTTTTAGATAATTCTTTTTCTTAGACTTTCTATTTACAAATCCTGATATGAATCTAGGTCATTAACAAGATCAGAATTTTTAGGAAAAAAAGAAAAAAACAAAAAAGAAAGTAAATAAAATACAAGTAAGGATATAGCAGAAATTTGGATTTCTTTTTTTTTCTTTTTTGTATCAGGCATTTCTAGAAAACAGAACAAAAGGGTAATATCATTTCATGGCGGATCAGTGAATTATTGGGCCGAGCTGGATTTGAACCAGCGTAGACATATTGTCAACGAATTTACAGTCCGTCCCCATTAACCGCTCGGGCATCGACCCAGGAAGAAGAAATTCCATATTTCTTAATAATCCCTGATCCACTTCCTTTCGTAATACCCTACCCCCAGGGGAAGTCGAATCCCCGTTGCCTCCTTGAAAGAGAGATGTCCTAAACCACTAGACGATGGGGGCACATTTGTCAGAATACTATGCCCATAAGTATGAACAGTTTTTTGAAATTGTCAATATAACAAAATCGTAGGACTAGAAAAATCTTTCCGCCTTTCATGATTCCATACAATTTTTTGATTCCTCATTTCTATTCATGAATTAATATATTAATTAATATAATATTATTTAATTAATATTATCCATTTTTTTAGTAAATTTAGTCAATTTCTTAAGAAATTTCTAGACCTTAGAGAATTCTAAATTCTATTTAATAATTAAATTGTATTGAAATGAGAATATTTTAATGAATAATGGAATAATGGTGATTAGAAGAACCATATTAAGAAATTCTTAAGAAATTCTATTATTATTATATTATAGAATATTATTCTATAACTAATAATTTTGCTCGGGGAACAAATAGAATCTGTTCATCAATGATTCGATGAAATATCTTTGATCTATGTTGAATTAGTAAGTACACGTATATATAAATCAAATGAATTTCGTTATGATGGTGGCCAATTCAATTAGGTTCGGCTTTGAAAAAATTCATCAAAAATCCATTGCATTAATCTTTATTAAATTCAATAAATATAAATAAACCCCCCTTTTTCTTACCTATATTCGCTAATTTAATTTATATTCACTAATTGAGTTTATATTCATTAGGTAAATGAGATTTCTCGTTTATGTTTATGAATGAATTATTAGAAGTTTACTTCATATAATAATTGGATTCGAATCTATTTACTTTATAGATTAGATAGATTTGATTTGGAATCGATTTCCCTAGATATATATTATCTACATGCTGGCTCATTTAGGAATTGAAGCCCTTTTAACTCAGCGGTAGAGTAACGCCATGGTAAGGCGTAAGTCATCGGTTCAAATCCGATAGGGGGCTTTGACCTTTTTTCATAAAACTTCAATGGTAGTATTCCCTAGGAGACTAGATTGAAGGGGGGAATATAGATATTGTTGATATTTGTAATAAATATAGTAAAGTAAGAAATTCTATATCTCTAATAGAATTTCGAATTAAATTCGAATAAGTTCGAATGGTTTATAGTAGATTAATTAGAGTTATAGAGTTTAACATTTGTTTATTATATTAAAAAAAAAATTAAGTTGGCTCTTAAATCGTCAAATTTTTTGTCTAACCCAATCAAATAAAAAAAAATTGTAAAGATTAGATTCGAAATCAACAAAAGAAAAAGTAAGTGGACCTAACCTATTGAATCAGGACTATATCCACTATTCTGATATTCAAATTCGATATAGATGAAATTGGAACAGAACAGCAGATCCACCTTTTTCTTTCATTTGCATATTATACTTTTTTAGACTCCGAAAAAATCTGTCGATATTTCTGATTAAATCTACTTATTCCTAATTATTTTATGTTATTCTAGAAGAAAAATTGACTATTCCCTTTCGTCACAGAAAAGCTTATTTGAAGCATCAACACATAAAGACGTAGAAGAGAATTGAAAATATCTTTTTTGATTCTACAACATAACATAAGACCCATTTCTATTGATATTTCTACCTAATAGAAGATTTCTATATAATAAGATTGATATATCTAGCGGATCATGGCTTCATGTACCAAATATTTCAATATCGATGCATACAATATCTTTATTCCGATAATGTAATGTAGAATTAGATGGGAGAAAGCCACTTTTTTTTATTGAAAATATCCTATTACCTATTATTTAATATTGTGTATTGTATTGAATTTCATAATAGAAAAAGCATTCT